AAACCGAATTATTCCGAACCCTTTGAATCACTACAATCTGGATTCAAAGGGTTCTCGTCAGCTTACACGAAGTTTTCTTATATATAGTCCTACACCTAACTGTATTAGTCACGCCCTTTCTGCAATTCAATTAGAGGTTAAATGAACCATAACTATGTAACCCTATTCCTAATAGATTAACCCCAAAATAGCATATCCAAATTATTAGAAACCCCATAGAAGCCACAATTGCCGAATTTTCACCTTGTAAATTTTCCTTTGTTCGCGTATGTAAATAAATCGCAAATATGGTCCAAGTAATAAATGCCCAAGTTTCTTTTGGGTCCCAATTCCAATATGATCCCCATGCCTCATTAGCCCATACTGCTCCCGAAAGAATACCTATGGTTAAAAAGATAAAACCTAGACTAATAACACGATAACCCCAATCATCCAATTGTTGAATCAATCGATACTTGTAATAATTCCTATGAGAAAGAAATGAAGTATTTTTTACAATATTGTTTATTTTATTTGTGTATTTGGTCTCATTAAAGTAAACTAACTCATTTAATTTTAATAAATGGTTGCTTTTATGAAGAATACTTATGTCTTTTCGAAATGTAATGACTAAAAGAGCTATTGATAATAATGATCCACATAAAAGAGCTGCATAGCCCAATACCATCATGCTTACATGCATCATCAACCATTGGGATTGTAAAGCAGGTACTAATATTGCGGATTGATGCATTTCAGTTAAAAGACCCGAAGTAGCAAAGCCTTGGGTAAAAATAGCACTTGGCGCGGTTATTGCGCTTAAATTATTTTTATGTTTTTGAAAATACGGAAGCATATTAATACTGGATAAACCCCACGAAAGAAAAATTAATGATTCATATAAATCACTTAATGGAAAATGTCGCGAATAAATCCACCGCGTGATTAATAATCCGGTTATACAGAAAAAGCTCGCTATCATGCCCTTTTCGGATGAATCATCTAGTCCTCCGATTTCATCCACTAATAAGGTTATAAAATATAGTGTAATTAAAATTGAAATAATAGAAAAGGATATATGAGTTAATATATGTTCGAAAGTCGAAAAAATCATATTATATATATTTTTTTAAGGGGGGAGTACCTTAATTATAATTACGGAATGCAGGGAGTTTAATTTCTGGAATTACTTAATAGGACTTAGTCTATCTCTTTTATTTTAGAAGTTTTAGAAGATAGATCCCATGCCGCCACTCGGACTCGAACCGAGATGCTCTAGCACTGCTTCCTAAGAGCAGCGTGTCTACCGATTTCACCATAGCGGCTTGCTCAAAATTATAATAACCTATTCATACTCAATCGTCGAGATTGAAGTAGTCAATTCATATTTAGGAATGATTAAAATTTTAAATTTAGGAATACAACGTCATTTAAATATGTGTTCACTAATAGAGTATATTTATCTGATTTTAGAATGTCAGTTATATTTACCTTAATAAAATAATAAGCTTACGCACAGTTTATCCTCTGTGGGAATAAGACTTTTTTGTTCTATCCCTAGATCCTAGATAGTTCTAGGGATAGAACAAAAAAGTCATTCAGTTCTTATTCCGATTATTCCAATGTTTGATTATTTTTATTTATTTGTCGGCACAAAAAAACTTTTTGAATTCCCGGTCGAAAGAGATTTAGATAATGAAAAAGCTTTTAACGCTGCCCAATATCCCTTCTTTTTCCAAGAATTTTTACGAATCCGCTTTTTTGACATAGAAGTACGTTTTTTTGGAACTGCCATTCAAAAATCAAGAGATTACTCATTGTTATAGTTGGATGTGAAAGACATCTATCTAGTATTAATATAATATTAAATATTCAATAAAAACGAATCTTTATTTACTATTGATTATCCATCTAGTTCTTTATTTAGATAATACTACTTTGCTATAAAAAAGGCGAAAAAAGATTATATGTCATTAATTTTTTTTTTTACATTTATATTACATATAATTAATAAATTATAACTTTCCGGACAAAAAAAACGAATTCATACTATACTAATGGATTTCTTTATATCCTCATAGTAAAAGCTCTATAGCTATAGTATCCAACGTACTATAGAAATAAAAAGAAATAAAATTGGTTAAAGTTAAAAAAGCTTTTTTTTTTCTGGATCTCCCGAAATAGCTTTAAATATAGAACCATATTACTTAATAAATAATAAATAACTATTCACTTTGCACTAGTAAGGGTGATATCATTTAATCAATTGTAACTTCTTGATTTGAACGATTTGGTAAAGAATAAGACTACTTAAGAAGATTAAATTTTGGTCTTGCATCTCTAATCTATATATATATATTTTTTCCTTTTTTTTTGCGAAAGAGAGAAGATCCGGTGAATCGGAAAGAATTAATTTAAAATTAAAAAGGTTTTTCTTATGGAACATACATATCCATATGCATGGATCATACCTTTCGTTCCACTTACAGTTCCTGTCTTAATCGGAGTCGGGCTTCTCTTTTTTCCGACGGCAACAAAAAATCTTCGTCGCATGTGGGCTTTTCCTAGTGTTTTATTATTAAGTATAGTTATGATTTGTTCTGCAGATCTGGCTATTCAGCAAATAAATAGCAATTTAATATATCAATATGTATGGTCTTGGACTATTAATAATGATTTTTCTTTAGAGTTCGGCCACTTGATCGACCCACTTACTTCTATTATGTTAATATTAATTACTACTGTTGGAATTCTGGTTTTGATTTATAGTGATAATTATATGTCTCATGATCAAGGATATTTAAGATTTTTTGCTTATATGAGTTTTTTCAATACTTCCATGCTGGGATTAGTTACGAGTTCAAATTTGATACAAATTTATATTTTTTGGGAATTAGTTGGAATGTGCTCATATCTATTAATAGGTTTTTGGTTCACACGACCTATTGCTGCAAATGCTTGTCAAAAAGCTTTTGTAACTAATCGTATAGGAGATTTTGGTTTATTTTTAGGAATCTTAGGTCTTTATTGGATAACAGGTAGTTTTGAATTTCAGGATTTGTTCGAAATATTCAATAACTTAAGTTATAATAATGATAATGCGTTTACTTTTTTAGTTTATAATTTATGCGTTTTTCTAGTATTTTCCGGTGCAATTGCTAAATCGGCACAATTCCCCCTTCATGTATGGTTACCTGATGCCATGGAAGGGCCTACCCCTATTTCGGCTCTGATTCATGCTGCTACGATGGTAGCAGCGGGCATTTTTCTTGTCGCTCGTCTTCTTCCTCTTTTCATAGGAATATCCTACATAATGAATTTTATATCTTTAATAAGTATAATAACAGTACTATTAGGAGCTACTTTGGCTCTTGCTCAAAAAGATATTAAGAGAAGTTTAGCCTATTCTACAATGTCTCAATTGGGTTATATGATGTTAGCTTTAGGTATGGGGTCATATCGAGCTGCTTTATTTCATTTGATTACTCATGCTTACTCTAAAGCATTATTGTTTTTAGGATCTGGATCAATTATTCATTCAATGGAAGCTGTTGTTGGATATTCTCCAGATAAAAGTCAGAATATGGTTCTTATGGGCGGTTTAACAAAACATGTCCCAATTACAAAAACAGCTTTTTTATTAGGTACACTTTCTCTTTGTGGTATTCCCCCACTTGCTTGTTTTTGGTCCAAAGATGAAATTCTTAATGATACTTGGTTGTATTCACCACTTTTCGGAATAATAGCTTGTTCCACAGCCGGGTTAACTGCATTTTATATGTTTCGAATTTATTTACTTACTTTTGAAGGGCATTTAAATACTAATTTTCAAAATTACAGTGGAAAACAAATGGGAATGAGTCCGTTTTATTCAGTATCTCTATGGGGAAAAGAAGGCTTAAAAAAAAAATATATATATATAAGTTTATTAACTTTATTAATAATGAATAATAATGAGAAGGCTTCTTTTTTTTCTAAGACGGCATACCAAAACCAAATTTATAATATGGTAAAAACCATCAACCAACCCTTTATTATTCATTTTAAAACTTGTAAAAAAAAAAGTTTTTTATATCCCCATGAATCAGATAATACTATGTTATTCTCTTTGCTTGTATTGGTTCTATTTACCTTGTTCGTGGGATCCCTGGCACTTCCTTTGAATCAAGAAGGAATGGGTTTGGATATATTATCAAAATGGTTAACTCCGTCTATAAATCTTTTACATAAAAATTTGACTGATTCGTTGGATTGGTATGAATTTTTTTCAAATGCTATTTTTTCAGTCAGTCTAGCATTTTTTGGAATACTTATAGCATCCCTTTTATATAAGCCCCTTTATTCATCTTTACAAAATTTTAATTTTAAAAATTCATTTTTAAAAAAGGGTCAGACGCGCTTTTGGGGAGACAAACTAATAAATATAATATATAGTTGGTCATATAATCGTGGTTACATAGATGCTTTTTATGCAACATCTTTTACTAAGGGTCTAAGAGGATTAGCTGAATTAACTAATTTTTTTGATAGACGAGTAATTGATGGAATTACGAATGGCGTTGGTATTACGAGTTTCTTTGTAGGAGAGGGCATAAAATATATAGGAGGAGGGCGTATCTCTTATTATCTTTTCTTCTATTTATCTTTTGTCTCAATATTTCTTTATCTTATTTATCTTTTGTATTTGTATCAATAGTGATTTTCCATTGTATTTGTGTACAAAGTCATTTTTCTTTGTATCATTTCCAAAAAAGTTGACAAACTGGATGGATACGTAAAAGATATTCTTTGGTTGCCATCACTTCGACATGTGTAAAAAATATATTGTGACGTTTCATTTCTTATAGCTTTTTCAAATTGATCATTTTTTATATACCGCAATGGACGATTCCATCGCTTATAGTCGAAAAGACGGGTCACAAGAGGTTTTTCAAACCAGAAGAAAATTGCTTCTTTTTCTTTGTTTTTTAGTATTTCTAACTTCGCATTTTCTTGATTCCCATCCAGATCAGAAGTTTCAG